CTCTAGAATTTCTTTTAGATTCAACCCCATAGCTGATGATAGAACTAGAATAGATATTTTCTGTTTCCTACTCACACGAACCCACATTCTCCTTTTTCTATCAATCTGTAATTCTACTCTTCCTCCCCAATCTGATATTATTGTGCCAACATAGACCAAAATTCCTTTATAGTTCGATTCTGACCGGTAATAAATACCGGGGCTTTGCAATATTTGATTAATCACAATTCTGTATATTCCATTTACTATAGAAGTTCCCAGGGAATTCATTAGAGGAATGTTTCCAAGAAAAAGGGTTTGTTCTTGCATATCCCTACTGCCTTTCCAAATTAATGCTGCGGATACATATAATTCAGAAGAATATGTAAGTGATTCATATACAGCATCTCTTTCTTTTATCAAAGGTTCTACTAATTGATATGTTTCCACAAATAATTGAAATTCAATTTCTTCATCTCCATCTTCCATTTTTGGAAACTTAGAAAGTTCTTCTCTTAAGCCCTGATCAATGAACCTACAAAATCCTTCAAATTGTATCTGATTAAATGCAGGTATTACAGACAATCCCTCATTTTCATCTCTAAGCATTTTTAATTTACCATTTGTTGATAAAAGAATTCCATTATTCAGTCGTTTTTCATTCAATTATATGGGTCGATCCGGCAATAATGAAATTTCTATTCTCGTTACGGAATCACATAAAAGTTGATCTAATCCATATATGAACAGGGGAATAAAGAGAATTAGATTCTAGACTCAAATTGGAATTTCCAGCAAATACAACTAGAAAGCAATTGCAAAATTCCACTTAACTTATTAAGTTAGACTTATGAAGTTTTGTATAGAATAACAAAAGAAAAGGGAATTCCATTTCTACGATTATTATGTTATGATATTACATGTTTTACATATTTCAATTCTAATAGGATTTGATAACAGTAAAATAAATGATCCCGATTTTATCTCTTCGATAAAATAAAGACCCAATAATAAGAAACAATATAAAGTGGATTCCTTATAGCACTTAGCTTTTTTCGTGAATTTCTCTTTTTAGCTTTTTAGTTTTAGTTAAAAAAAAAAGGTCCGCGCAGAAGAGATATTTTTTTATCTATTTTTTTTTTCTATTTTTATGGAGGTCGTTATAATACGATTGAAGCGCGGAAGAGGGTTTTATGAAACCGCAGATAGAAGGATAGTTATTTATATATAAGGATAGTTCTTTCTTTATATATATATATATCATGTCTCCCCTGTTATTGCAGTTCGATTCTGGACAGCGGATGTCGTGTTCTGGCAAAACCCATAGAATCCATTTTCTATTTCAATTTTCATTGAACAGAAATCTAAGATTTACCATTAGATATTCGCATAAGAATTTAGGTTCTGGGGTTGACAAATCTATCTATCTTCTATTACAATATATCTTAAACAGAGAAGAGAAGGATTTCTTGATTGGAAAGAATCAATACTAAATGGTTACATATTCATTTTCCTATATTATATATTAATAAGTAATAAGGAAATGAAACGTTAGATTCAAATCTAAGAATGGTTCGAATTCACAGTCGATAGTTATTGGGCGGCATGGCCGAGTGGTAAGGCGAAGGACTGCAACTCCTCGTTCCCCAGTTCGAATCTTGGGTGTCGCCTCGTCTGATCAACAAAAGACACGAAATGCCTTAGTTGGTTTTGCTGATATAACTGCTGCAATTGCTTCCCAATCAGCACGCGGAGGAAAAAAAGGACCCTTGAGACTGGTCGCTGCCTATTTTTATTTGTGGTTCATCTTTACCGATTCTACCAAAACAAAAAAGGTTAAATAATATAATAAGAACTTCTTAAGATAAATTGGATTTTTTGTATTATTTCATCAATGGCATTAGCCAAAATCCTTTTTTTTTGACTCCACACCGGTGATTCGACTACTATTATTAGTGAACAATAAACAAAGTAAACAATACTGGAAAAATATCTTCATATTCATAGAGATAGGGGACATAATTCACATGGATATAGTAAGTCTCGCTTGGGCTGCTTTAATGGTAGTCTTTACATTTTCCCTTTCACTCGTAGTATGGGGAAGAAGTGGACTCTAGGGGTACTCCTAATTGAGTTGAGAAATTGAACTCTATCAATTGTTTTATAGATCATTCTGCAAAGACTTTTCAATTCAATTAATTCAATTTCGAAATTTGCAAGAATTTCGAAATTGAATTAAAAAAAATCTTCATTTCGAAATTCTATTGGAGTCGGATTTGGGTTGAATAATCTATTCTCTTCAAGAATAGACGAAAAAGACCCCTTATAATAGAATCCTAATCAAACAAATAGTTGAATGATTCCCGTCTTTCATATTTAGTCTTTCATATTTAGAAAGTAAAAGAAATCAAAATGAGGGAAAATTTATTCCAAACAAATTCTTCTTAAATTTTCTATTTCGCTAAACGGACTCTTACCAGAGTTATATATTGACATTTCTAGTAGGAATAGAGGAACCCTTTTTGACTTTTTATTTGTTTGGCTTTTTCTTGTTCAAAGATAAAAGAAAGTCTTTCCTTTATTCATTTTGAAAATTTCAAGTTATTTAATTCTATTTTAAATGATTTCCGTGGGGAATCAGATATACATAGTGGTCCTCCAACGAGATAATACACATTCTAAGATATTTTTTTAAAGAAGTCGCATATGTCGTTGCGCGCTTATTACTTAACTTTACTATTTGATTTAGTATTTTTGAAATCCTATTTCTTTATGCTTTACTTTATTGACTTGACTCATTTCATATCATGATTCAAAGATTCAAAACCGCCGGAGTTTACTAATGCTTTTCCACGAAATCTGAAAAGTTTTTCTAAAACTCCATTCTTTGGATGATTTGATAATCGTTTAATCACTTAAGAATGCTAAAAAAAGATTTCTGGATTTTCTATTCTTAATAGAATATATCTAGACTCTTTTTTTCCTTTTCTTTGATTATTTCAATAGACTCGAGGATTCTTAGTCAAATTTCAATAGGAAATTCAAAATAATCACAGAATTCCAGGAATTCGAATCGTAAGAGCCAGAAGTACCCCTCGACCATTTGGGAATAAGATTAATTCGAATGAACACAAATCAAATGGATGAGGAAAAGAAATCGAATTGGGACCTTATGTACATTCCATATAGTTCATTAATATCTAAATATATAAAAATGAAGATGCCATTTTCGATTGATTTCTATTAAACCTATATCTTTATACAGTACAACTTTCTAAACTCGAATAAAAAAAATAGATAGTATGGGCAGTAAAGAAATATATATTTTTTTCTACCCATACTATCGAGTCTCATAGGATACTGCTGATTCTAGTCCGGACAGCACATTTCAGCTAAAACCAAAATTTTGAATCCTTTTTGTTTCTCTTTTTAATCAGAGATATTAATTAAAAAGGAAAATGTTAACTTGCGTTCAAATTAATTACTTTGACTAACAGTTTTTACATATATTATAAGTAAAAAAGCAGTAGGAACTAGAATGAACAGTGCAGTAGCAATAAATGCGAGAATATTGACTTCCATAATCTCATCCTTTTATTTTTCTTTACTTCACAATAACTCGGGATTTAATCCCATAGAGATGATAATTTTTTTGCCTCTAAATTCAATGAGATAAATTCTATCTCGATAATATCGAATCGGATAAATATCATGAATAAGAATACCTAACCTATCAAATGGATTCCTCGTCGAGAATTGAATAGTATAACATAGAAAGATCGTTTATTCATACCGAATCCAAAAAAGGATTCTTGACCCAATCGAGAATTTCGTTACTTTATTTTCATTTTTGAATTTTATTTCAAATTATTTTTGATTTTTTTTTCTATAAAAAACGACTATTGCCTTCTTTATCCAATCAGTTCACCAAGTATCATCTAACCTCCTTTCCACTTACATTGGTTCCAAACAAATCCAAACAAATAATAGAAGCGAAATGGAGAAAGGGAAGTGAAGTTCTAAACTCCTTATCTAATCTTATTGGAAAAAGGTGTGAGAAAGATTAGTAATGGAATAAATAGAATATAGCAAAACTTTAGTGTACAATTTGAATGAGATAGATTATTTCAAATTCAATCTAGTAATTGAGCAAAATCGGAGTCAAAAAAGAAGAGATTTTTCCAATTAAAAGAATTTCAAAGAAATTCGATTCATCTTGGATTGTACAAAGAAAAATTTGATTAGTGTATGTACTATCGGGAAAGATAAGATATGGTACTCGATTCGATTTCATTACGCAGGTTGGGAGAAATCGAAAAAGCCAAACTCGGCGCGGTATCTCTTGAAATCCTGGATATTCTGTCTCGATCCGTCTCCGTCACTATTAGTTAAAATAGTTAAACTAGTTAAAAAAAGTGGAATTCCCATTTTTCTATTTACTTTGATGAAAAAAAAGTAATAAAAATAAAAGGGAGGGACCCCCTTCTCTTTGAGAAAAAAAAAATTCTACTATTTGTCCCCTTTTTAGAGAAAAGAAAATTGAAAGCGTAATTGATATATTTTTTTGGTTGGATTATTAGATTTGAATCCATCGGGACTGACGGGGCTCGAACCCGCAACTTCCGCCTTGACAGGGCGGTGCTCTGACCAATTGAACTACAATCCCAAGAAACTAAAATATAAAATAAAGAAAGTGTACAGCAATTCTTATTGGAATTGGAATCGGCCTCGTTATAAGAGAGAGGCGAGTGGTAATATGGATATCCACTTTAGTTATAAAGACACAAATTACTAGTCATCTTTTCGTTATTTCAAATAAAAAAAATCGATTGATAATCAATCTTTCAATGAAAAGAAAGAAGGTTTCTTTTTTCTTTCTATCTTTATATTATTCTTTTTCTTAGACTTTCTATTTAGAAATCTTGATATGAATCTAGGTCATTAACAAGATCAGAATTTGTAGGAAAAAAGACAAAAAAAAGAAAGTAAATAAAATACAAGTAAAGATATAACAGAAATTG